AACGAGAGAGAATAATATATAGAGTAGGAATTTTCTTATCCCATTCGGAAGGATCTCATCTCATAATTACCCATGACTGTTTATGTCTCTAGCATGACCACTTGATGAAATGTGGAGGGAAGTGGGGTAAATGGCCGATACTACTGGAAGGATTCCGCTTTGGATAATAGGTACTGTAACCGGCATTGTTGTGATTGGTTTACTAGGCATTTTCTTTTATGGGTCATATTCCGGATTGGGTTCATCCCTGTAGTAATTGCATGAGCTGCGGTATAGATATGAAAGCGTAAGAACTCAACGGGACCCTCCTTCCCCCTCGAATTAGAGTACCAAAGAAGGGGGAGGTACCCGTTAAATTCGTAATAATTATAAAAAAATCATTATAATAAGAATAATTATAAATTAGAATAAATAAGAGTATTTTATCGCAGAAAAGAAAACAAAAAGAAAATACAAAAATAGGTAGATCAAATAGCACGAAAACCTCCTATACTAGACTATTAGAAAAAATTCGAGTAGTATATCCTTTTTGTATTCAGCAAATCCAAGTTGAAATTTTTTTATAAGTTCATTGAAGAAGTTCTATTTGTTGTTCAATAAAATTATCTCTCTTTTTTTGTTTGTCCACTACTTTTACTTTGTTCTATCTATTATATGCGTAATAGTCAAACAAAAAAAGTTCGGTTAAATCTCCTGAACCTCCTCTCCTAAAGTAGATTATATTAAAAAATAGAAAATGACGCGTCTTTGACGAGGGCCATCACGAATCATTACTATTTGACATTGACACAAGAAAAGGAATTTTACACACCCTTTTCTTGTGTCGAAGATTAGGAAGGCAAAGAATCCCCCCTAGACTCATTTATTCCCCTAATTTATCTGTGTGTTTTATTTTATGCTTAGTCTAGTGTCTCAATCTAATCGAATTTTTTTCTCGAATAGAAAACCTATTGAATTGATACATTTGATACCATTTTAATCTAATAAGAGTTACATAGTTACATCATTACAATTTGGATTGAAACAAAGTAAAGTTAAAAATTCAAATAGTCTTCTGCACAATATACTATAATATACATAGTATGACTAAGAATGTACTACAACTAACTCCCGGCATCTCGTTGAACAAAAAAACTATAAAAAAAGAGCTTTTGTACTTTTTTCGTGATCATACATAACTAGAAATAAACAAGACTTTTTTTCTTGTTATGAACTTGATCTAGAAATTCATTTCGGATAATTGAACCTTCTCGAACTGTTTCTTTTTAAGAACCAAAAAAATTTGTGCCAAAATAACCGATGCCAAGAAGAACAAAAGGCCTTGGACGCGTAATGGATCTTGAAGTACTATTTCTGTATCTCCCTGACCAAACCCACCCACATTAGGATTACTCGTTAATGCCTGATCGAGTTTGATGGATTCACCCTCTGAAACAAGAAGTTCTGGCCCTGGCGGAATAATATCAACGACTTGCCGCCCATCCGAGGAATCCCCTATGGTTATTTCGTATCCGCCCTTTTCTTTTCGTATTATTTTATTTACGATACCCGCTGCTGTAGCATTATAAACAGTATTGTTACTCTTGCTTCCGTCGGGATAAATTTGACCCCTTCCCCTATTACCGCCTACATATATGGGATATTTTAAAAAATGAGCATCTTTTTGAGTAACAGGGTCCGGTGAAAGAATAGGAAAGGTTATTTCACTATATTTTTGCCCCGGAACAGGGCCGATCACAAGAATATTTTTTTGATTTGGTCGGTAGCTTTGAAAAGAAAGATTGCCTATTTTTTCTTTCATCTCGGGAGAAATACGATCGGTTGGAGCCAACTCAAACCCCTCGGGTAAAATAAGAACAGCTCCTACATTCAAACCCCCCTTCTTGCCATTAGCAAGAACTTGTTTTAGTTGCATATCATAAGGAATTCGAACAACTGCTTCAAATACAGTATCAGGAAGGACCGCTTGGGGAACCTCAATATCCACGGGTTTATTAGCTAAATGACAATTGGCACATACAATACGACCGGTTGCTTCGCGGGGATTTTCATAACCCTGCTGTGCAAAAATGGGATATGCGTTTGAAATGGATGACTGAGTTATTATATATATAATGAGTGATACGGAAATAGATCGAGTAATATATTCTTTTATCCAAGAAAGGGTATTTTTAGTTTGCATGGTACAATTTTTGATCCCGAAAATTTCTACAATAAATTGGGTAGGTCGCTAGTATAGTTCCCTATCCGCGATTCTGCTATTTATTGGACTAATCTTACTGGAATATTGGCATACCTTCTTGCCTTAGGTGGGTAGAAAGAGTCAGTACGTTTTGGAATGCTTATGCCCCAAGTAACAAACATTCTAATTGAATTAATATCAGTAGACCTTTTTCAGTCATTCATTGAATGATAAATCACTACAAGTGATGGGGATACACGATTTAAATAACGGAAGATCCAATATTTCAAAATTGTATCTAGAATGACTGGAAAAGTGGAAACAAGGCCAGATATAACTTGGTCGTTATGAGAAAATCCAAAATCTTGGTAGATAGAGCCAATCAGTAGTTCCCAACCATGAGGTGAATGGAATCCGATACATAAATCGGTTAATAAAAGAATAGAAAATGCTTTTATTGTGTCGCTTAGGTTATAGAGGAATTCCTGAACCCAAGAGTTAAGAGTAATAAGTTCTTTATTACCTATAATAGAATAACCACTTAGAATAACGAAACAGATTATATTGGTCGAGAAGGACAAAATTGTATGGATACAATCTTCATTGTGCAGCTGAATCAATTGAATCGTTTCTTTATGGATTCCTATACGAAACTTTTTTAGATGTGTCTCCGGGTATTCCTTTATCATCTCGTCCAACAGTAGGAGCTCCTCTAATTCTAGAAATTTTTCCAGAAGACTCTTTTCTGGAATATCATTCAAAAGAGTTTCGAATTGCTTGGTATTCCACAAATTAGTAACCCAAGATTCCAGACTTTTATTAAATGCTAGAAAGCTCCACCAGGGTAAACAGACTGTAGATACAAAAAATAGAAGGGGAATAAATGCTTTCTTTTTTGCCATTTTTTATAAAATTTCAATTTAATAAAGTGGCCTCATTCGTCGCCTCTACGCGATCTAATATTGAAATTTTCTTTTTCATTTCACTAAAATGAGTTCTATTCCAAGGTAGCGAATCGTTCTCTGTTTTTTATTTGTTATTCGGTAATCGGTAAGTAGTCCTTGATAATTTTAACGAATCTTACAAGAATACAGAAATCGAATAAATAAGAGGAAGAGTCCGCTTCGAATGCAAAAATGCGCAAAAAAGTTTCCAGCTATTTCAATTGGTCAAATTCGAAGCATTTCCTTTCTTTAGGTGAATTCCCGAAAACCCGAAGAGTTAAGGAAGTCAGATTTCGAGACCAAAAAACTCTCCAAATAGTGCAAAAAAATCTGCTGCCTACCATAGCACAAAAAGAATTGAGATAATTTTCTGAATGGGATGATCAAAACAAAAAAGGAGGGGGGTAGCAAAATTTTGAGTTATTCATTAAAGAGAAGAGAACGAAAGGGGGGAGAAAACGAAACATCACGAAATCGAATTTACACAAGCTATTTGTTTCTAGCCTACCAAATCAAAATATGGAAACTAAAAACAAACTTTTTTTCTTTCCAATTTTTGGGGGATGAATCTATCCTTATTTATTTCGATTTGTTACTAATGAATTGCGGCGAGTGGATTTCCATAGGTATAAAACCTCTTTTTTGCAGACAAAAACAACCCCCCTTTTTGGATGTTCCATAGAATATACGTTTGCTTTGACTCGCAGCGAAGGTACGTTCTGACTTAAATTTCTTTAAGTTATGCCATGGAACATTTTTGGATTGTAGAGTTTTCTACCTCCAGTCGAGAATCAGAAAACGTTCATTGTTCGATTCATTTCAAAAAACTTCAATCGGTACGCGCAAGAAATAGGCCAATTCAGCAGCTTTTTGTTCCATTTCTCGTGGAGTCAAATTCTCATCAGTACGAGTCAAAGGAATGGCCCCCTGGCCTCTGATTTCTAGATAAAGGACACGACGAGGGGAAATGCCCTCTTTAAGTTCAATTCTGATAGATTGAATATCATTTATAAGGAAGCGGAGGGAGATTCGACGATTTTTTCCCGGAAATCCCCAACGAAAAATACACACTATTCCTTCTTTTTTATCGAATAGATCATAACCACTACCTACATTCCACGAAATTGTGCACCATAAATAGCCACTAATAAAGAGACCTGCGATCCCATAGAAAGACATCACGATCCCCTGTGGGAAAAAAATTATTTGTTGAGAGGGAAATAAAGATATTAAATTCCTACCAAGATAGCTGGAAGTTCCAACTAATAAAAATCCTAATGAACCTAAAAAAAGTATAAAGGCCCAGCAGAAATTACTTATTTTTCGAGATCCCTTTATAAGTTCTATCCATATACGTTCTGATCGCCAATTCATACTAATCTAGTTGCATTTAATTTGACTTAATTGAATTGATAGAATAACCAAAATGAATTTAACTTGTACTTTACTTAACGACTTAACTAATGCTATTTTGTTTCTGAAGTAACTCTCATCAACTAGCACTATTCTAATGTGAATCTGCCGGGGTAATTCATAAAAAACGTTCGATCGAAAAGGAAAATAAGAATGTCCCACCCCGCCCTAGATATCTACAAGCATTGACTTTCTCTTTCAAAAACGGAACTGACCCGTACTGATCTATTAATTTTAAAAAGTGAAAAAGAATTTACCCCTATAGCAAGCAAGTTTCGCACGTATTGCACTTGTGTTTGAAAGAAATCATGCATTCTACCATATTTCACTTTCCAAGAAAAAAATAGATATCTGGGTTATGATTCAATCAAGTCTAAGTCTTGAAAAAATTCGATTTTGCCTCACCATTCAGCCTAAACAATCTTGTTTTTTTGAACATGAAGAAATAAAGTAGCCATTGCAATTGCCGGAAATACTAAGCCTACCAAAGGCACAAAAAAAGAGGGAAAGTTTATATCTGTCATAGAATGGGTACCTCGATTTACTATATTGTACCTGTTTGTTATATTGTTCTAAAATAATATTAACTTAATTAGAATTCTAATTCTATATAATTATACTAATTATATCTAAGTGAGTATATATTAAGTTCAAGAAATGTAGAACGAATTAAATGAACTTAATTAGCCTTCTCCACAAAAATATATGTTTTAGAATCGACTTTTTTATTCTTCATCTTTTCTTCTTCTTTTGCTCTTATCTTTTAATTCAATATCAATAAAGAAAGAATTGCTTACAAAGTTCCGAAAGATTCGTTAGAATCTGATCCAAGAGATATTCTTTTGTTAGTCAAAACGGAGAGTCTCTGAGAATAATCCGGCAATAAATATATTAAAATGCAAAAGGCCATTTTTTTAGAATTTTTCAGATGTAAGAAAGGAAGATAAAATTCGTTTTATTTGCCAACTTTTTTATTTACAGAGGTAAGAGTGTTGATAGAATAGAGGTTCTCTGATTACTAACCAGGAATGGAATATGAAGTCAAATAAAAAAAACAATTTATCTGCAACTTTGCATTAGCTATATTATAGAGAGTTATTATAGTTATAGAAATTAAATTAGTATGGCAACCACGAAAACTCGATTTCCATTATTCTATTATGATTGATTCTTTATCATATTATTTTTGCTTTGATTAATTACGATAACTAACTACTTTTTTTGTCACAAATAAAAAAATTGACCTTACTGTTCGATCGAATTTTGATTCAAAGGAAAGAAAGCGTGCAACTGAAATAACTCACTTAGAACGCCTTTTAAAAGATTACGTGGTACAATTAGATCAAATAAACCCTTATCGAATAAATATTCAGCTTCTTGTGAACCGTCAGGTACTGTCGTATTCAATGTTTCTTCAATTACTCTTTTACCTGCAAATGCAATGTAGGCGTTGGGTTCAGAAATAATGATATCTCCCAACATACCAAAACTAGCTGTCACCCCGCCAGTAGTAGGGGATGTAAGAATTGATACATAGAATAACTTTTTATTCGATTGATAATCAAATAAAGCTGACGAAATTTTAGCCATTTGCATCAGGCTCAAACTTCCTTCTTGCATGCGTGCCCCACCGGAAGCACACATTATAATAAGGGGTAGGTTTTGATTAGTAGCATACTCAATCAAACGAGTGATTTTCTCTCCGACTACAGATCCCATACTACCTCCCATAAACCGAAAATCCATAACCCCTATTGCTACAGGAATGCTATTTAGTTGACCTATACCTGTTTGAACGGCTTCGGTTAACCCTGTCTCTTTTTGATAAGAATTAATACGTTCTTTATAGGGTTCCTCCTCCGAATGAAATTCAATAGGATCCGTTGAGACCATGTCTTCATCCATAGGATCCCAAGTACCCGGATCAATCAAGAGTTCGATTCTCTCTGAACTACTCATTTTCAAATGATATCCGCATTCATCACAAATGTTCATTTTTGATTTCAACAATTTCTTATAATTTAATTCATAACAATTTTCACATTGAATCCATAAATTCCTGTATTTTTTAGTGACCTCAAGATTCTTATCCCTACCATTTGTCTTAGTGGTAGTCTGACTTTCATCAAAAATGTAATTATCACTGTAATTATCACTATCACTTAAACCAGAATTCTCAATACGCATTTGAGAATGAAGATAACTGTCAATACAACTATTAATGTGATTATTCAAACTAGATTTAGTATCGTACATGGAAAGATCATAATGAGTATCGTCATTTTTCGACCCATTCCCATAACTAGAATTCCAATAATTAGACATTTGGAGTGAACTCAAAAAAGAATGATCATTTTTAATCTCAACAATCTTTTTTTCAATATTAAAAAAAATGGAAAAAGTTTCCCCCTTATTATCCCTAACTAAAAAAGTGTCATCAGAGATGAAATTCCGAATGCCCTTGATACCGAATAAGAGATCAAAATTGATGTAACTAGAACCATTACTCCGAATGTTTTTTTCTCTAGAATTTGGACTCATATTTTCACTGCTACTGGTATTGTCAAGAGGATCAAGATTGCTCATTGATTGACTTAGCCCCCACTGTTCGAACTCCGCAGCCAACATCGAATTAAACCACCATTTTTTCATAGAGCTTTCTTGCCCCCTATTTGCATGAAAAAAAAAAGATGAATAGTCATTCGATGAAAAGTCATTTGAAATTTTAATTTACTAAAAAAAAGCACTCGGATTGTTAACGAAAAATGAGTGAAAACTAAAAGATTCTCTTTTGTAAGAATCCGTGTATCCCTCCACTCTCTCTATATGATAGAACTTTGTTTTACAGTTGTACTAGAAAAAACGAAAGAAAAGGACAATATACAGGATGGGTAAAAGGGGCTCTTATACTTAACTCGTTATCCGTGGTCCTAAGCTATAAGCTATGGGATATATAAGAAT